CGAAAAAATCACCCGTTTGATCGAGTATGCTACTAATAGATCTTTACCTCTTATTATAGTGTGTGCTTCTGGAGGAGCACGCATGCAAGAAGGAACTTTGAGTTTGATGCAAATGGCTAAAATATCTTCTGCTTTATATGATTATCAATTAAAGCAAAAGTTATTCTATATATCAATCCTTACATCGCCCACAACCGGCGGAGTGACAGCCAGTTTTGGTATGTTGGGAGATATCATTATTGCTGAACCCACTGCCTACATCGCTTTTGCGGGTAAAATAATAATTGAAGAATTATTGAAGATAACAGTACCCGAAGGTGTACAAGAGGCTGAGTATTCATTCTATAAGGGCTTATTGGATTCAATTGTACCACGTAATCCTTTAAAAGGTGTTCTGAGTGAGTTATTTCAGCTACACGGTTTCTTTCCGTCGAATCAAAATTCAATTTCAATTCAATAAAGTAGAGCACTAATAAAAAAGCGGATTATCATACATCTATTTCGTGTAGAAAAATGAATAGGTACACTTATTTCATTTAGTTCTATATTCCTTGCACTTATTCTATACTTATAACTTATTCTATACTTATATTATTCTATACTTATAATAGATATACTGATCATAAGATCTATTTATAACATAACAGGTACAAATATTAAATCGAGGTACCCATTCGATGACAGATCTCAATTTCCCCTCTATTTTTGTGCCTTTAGTGGGCCTAGTATTTCCGGCAATTGCAATGGCTTCTTTATTTCTTCATGTCCAAAAAAACAAGATTCTTTAGATCCGATGGGATCAAATCTCATCAATTTACTTTAACACTTGGACTTGGATTATAATAAAGATATCTATTAGTAGAATAGGTTACGGTACGACATGTGGATCCCTCCGAGCACAAAAAAACCGGTTATTGTTATGCATGCAGATCCGTGATATATGGATAAATGCCTGTATATTATATGCGGGTATAGCTGAACCACTTTTTTTACTAGATCCGCGAATATCTGAAATTGAAAGTCAATGTATCTATATTTATGTAGATATACATAGTCGGATCATCTAAGGGGGGTGTGATTTTTTTATATCTAACCAATTCGATGAATTACTCCTGATGGTTTACATCATCATGGTGCTAGTTGATGAGAGTGACTTCGGTATCAAAACAAATAAAGTAAAGTCGAATGAATTTGACTCATTCTCTTCTCTGAATTCCAATAGAATGGAACCGGATCTAATATGAACTGGCAATCAGAACGTATATGGATAGAACTTATAACAGAGTCTCGAAAAACAAGTAATTTCTGCTGGGCCTGTATCCTTTTTTTAGGTTCATTGGGATTCTTATTGGTTGGAACTTCTAGTTATCTTGGTAGGAATCTGATATCCTTATTCCCCTCACAACAAATTCTTTTTTTCCCCCAAGGGATTGTGATGTCTTTCTATGGGATCGCGGGTCTGTTTATTAGTTCCTATTTGTGGTGCACAATTTCGTGGAATGTAGGTAGTGGTTATGATCTTTTCGATAGAAAAGAAGGAATAGTGTGTATTTTTCGTTGGGGATTTCCTGGAATAAATCGTCGCATCTTCCTTCGATTCCTTATGAGAGATATCCAGTCGATCAGAATGGAAGTGAAAGAGGGTCTTTATCCTCGTCGTGTCCTTTATATGGAAATCAGAGGCCAGGGGGCCATTCCCTTGACTCGTACTGATGAGAATTTGACCCCACGAGAAATTGAACAAAAAGCTGCTGAATTGGCCTATTTCTTGCGCGTACCAATTGAAGTATTTTGAAATGAACTAAAGAATGAATGCTTTCTCATTCTCAACACGATGGAAGGAACTTGGGAATCCTTTTTTAATATAACTGAATAGAATAAGATTCATTACTTCAAGTGGTTCTTTGGGGCATTCACCCAAAGCAACAAACGAAGATGCAATTGGTTCGAATTTGACCAATTGAGCTATCCGGGAACAATATTTTATTATTTCTTCATTCGAAAGGGACCCTTGTTCTATTTCTATATTTTTTCTAGATCTAAGGCTAAATAATTAAAAAAGAAAAAGAAGATGGGTAGAAAAACTTATTAGATACCATTGACTCCAGTATCTAATAAGTTCTACCTACTATTGGATTTGAACCAATGACTTCCGCCGTATGAAAGCAACACTCTAACCACTGGGTTAAGTAGGTTATTTATCATCAAATGGAAAAAGCAGGACACATCGGAGATTCTAATTATAGATCGAATATGACTTCTAAGCAATACCAATCCTTGGCAGGAAACGGATCAGAGAGCTATCGTGTGGGATTATGAAATATCCACCTTGACAATAAATTATCTAGATGTTAAGATATCTATGAAAGGAGAAAAGGGCTATAGCTCAGTTAGGTAGAGCACCTCGTTTACACGTGCGCCGATGCTTTTTCAGGGGGTCCATCGTGCAATCAACAGAATTGATCTTATCGAGAAATCGATGTCTTACTCCATAGATTCGGGGGAACAATAGCATGACAAAAATTTTGTTCAGTCCGATTTGGGTACCAATTCAGGTGCCAAATAGAACCCGCCATTGATTTGATAATTGATAAGGTGAATACCCAGTCCATTCAATGCTAGGCACAATGAATATGAGTATAAGGACCTCAAAAGAACCTCTTTTCGCCCTATGAACTTTAAGGTGTATGAAGTATCATATTTGACTCTTGGAGCGTAGCGATAGAGACTCGTCAGGTTGATCTAGGCCAGAGGCAGACCTACGTCAAGGTTACTCCTCTTTGAAACACTTTGGTATTGCTCCTGAATCATAATAAAAATAATGAATCAGAGCACATGGAGCCATCTCATTATCTTCCTGTCAAGAAAAAATATGGTGGATTAACTGATATTTCTATCGGTTAATGAAAGAGCCCAATGCAAAAAAAATGCATGTTGAGTCTTTAAAACAGTTCGAATCATTTCGACAATCAATAAAATAATAAGTTTGATCTGTTTTACCGAGAAGGTCTACGGTTCGAGTCCGTATAGCCCTATATATTTTTGTAGAGTTTTCATTTCCTAATTAATGCTTGTGGCTGGACGGTTGATTGGTCCATAGAAATTGAAACATTCCCACATGCTCACGGAGATCGACGCCTCGGGGCATAAAATCCAACCAAATAAAAACATTAATTTATTCCAATGAATGGATCCAATCGGATCGGTATTTTCAAATTTCGGATAAACAAAACCATTCTTCTTCATTAATCTTTATGTGTGAATGAATGACTGACTTTTTACTCTTTTCTTGTCCATGATCAAAGATTTAGTGATACGCCTTTGCTTTGGTATACCCAAGTCAATTTATGAAGACAAAATCATAACATGAGCCTGGCTAAAAACTCCAACCTGACCCAACCAAATCAAATCGAATAGTAAGTCATATGGATCTAATACCTATTCTTTTTCTTGCATTTGTGGAAAAGCCTAAGTTTCAAAAACGAAACTTTTTGGGAAATTTCATTGTAAACATTGTACAATAGGCTTTTCTTCGTATACCCGGCCTGGCAAAAAAACAAGTGGTCGTTTTTCTGTTTCTGTACAAGACTTATTTTTTTGTATTCCAATCTACTCCAATTACTCATCATTCCAATTAATTATACTGATGCAGACTTTATCTTTCTGCAAGAAGATTGGGGGCCATTTGAACTTGGATGGGTTAGGAATCCACCAACTCATCGCTTTTTGGTGGAACAAGAACCCCAATTCATTGTTTCAGAGATAATGAATTGGTCCTAAATGTATCAATGTTTGCACCCTCTTCTATTTTTTTTTGACTAAGTTGATCTGTCGAATCGTTCGACGGCGCGCGATTGAATTCCATTCGAAGTATCTTCTGTAGATCATTTACGATTCGGCCGACTATACCACTTCACTATGCCTCATTTTGTAGGTTTGTTTCAAAAGAAACCTTTTTTGTCACGAAGTCGAACCCGTTACGTTGGTCGGTCTTACTAGATGTTATTACATCAACAAGTATTTCGAGTCATTCCAAATCACGACCTTTCGCCCCAGAAATGGGTCCGAAATGCTCTTTCAAGATTTCGAACTCTAATTAAAGAACTTGATTGTTTCGGGGTGTAAGGGCACAGGGTAGTACAGGTCCAAAGTCTCTAATTTGGGTATAGAACTTATCTATAAGATAAGGATTCCTCGCAATTCAACGGATTGAATAAAATTTCAGTAGAAATCTGGGATAAGTATAAGTAGAGAGAATCTAATTGGTCGATGCATTCTCTTTCTGTATCCATATCGAATCAATATAAGCAATGATCCTCTATACAGATTGTAAGAAAAAAAAGAATACACGAACGCCAACCGAGTATAATATACCATAATGAGATGGAAATTCCGAGACATTCGACTTCATCTGACTGTAGTAATTCACTATTTCCGTTTTAACATAACATTTATGTTTAATATTTAATTGAATCTTTCTTTTATTCATTTTGTTTATGAATATTCTTTCAATTAGAATATTGAATATATTCTTTCATTCCTTTTTTATTTGTATTTGTATTTTTATTTGTATAGAGAATCCAATCCGAGGCAGAGGCAAAGTGAAATTGAGAAAATTGATTTGATTTGTATAAGAGTATGATATGTATACACCATATCTAAATAGAATCGAAGTAAGTAAGTATAAGTGAGATGACGTTAGATAATCTTGAAAGGAGACATGGTCCACAGCAAACAAATGAAACTTTGCAGTTCGATCAAACAAAATGGCTGTTTCGACTAAGCAGTTATGGATGAATTGACAATTCTAATTAGAATAGACTAATTCGGTATATTCCACACTCATAGGAGCACGTCTATGTTTCTGCTTCACGAATATGATAGTTTCTGGGCATTTCTAATAATATCAAGTGTCATTCCTGTTTTGGCATTTCTCATTTCCGGAGTCTTAGCCCCGATTAGTGAAGGACCAGAGAAGCTCTCTAGTTATGAATCGGGTA